GGTAAAGTGCCTGATTAAAGGATTATTTTGATAGAATAAATCAAGTAATTTTACATTACCTTTACCTAATTTTAATGGTCTGATCCATTCCCTTTGAAATCAAAATTCAACATGCCTTTACACCAAAAATTAAAAAGTAAGCTAAATAAGCTATTGGGCTCATAACCCATTGATAGAAGTTTTAATCTTCTCTTTTTTAATTATAATTTCCTTTACAAATAATTTATTTTTTTTAATAATACTTTTAGGATCATTGATTACAATAAGATCATCTTCTTGATTTATAGCCTGAATTGGAATAGAAATTAATTTAATAGGCTTTATTCCTTTGATTTCCTCCCATTCCAACAAACGATATTCAGAAGCTTCAATAAAATATTTCTTTATTCAATCAATTGCTTCTTCAATTTTTTTATTTTCCTTCCTTTTATCCTTTTCTTTTCTTTCTATTATTCAATCTATTTCAATAAACCCATGAATAATTTCATCTATTATAATTTTATCACTAACAGTCAAATTAGGAGCCTCCCCTTTTCACATATGACTTCCTACTGTCTCAGAAGGTCTTTCTTGAATAAATTGCTTTATTTTAATAACATGACAAAAAATTGCCCCTCTTTCAATATTTTCACTTATTAATCAAAAATCTTTCACAATATTAATAATTATTTTTTTATCCGCAATTAGAGGATCTATTGGAGGACTAAACCAAACATCATTACGAAAAATTATAGCATTTTCATCAATTTCTCATATAGCATGAATTTTAGCTTCCATATACCTTTCAAAAACCTTATGAATTTTATATTTACTTATTTATTCCATTTTAATTTTCTCCATTATTTATAATTTCCTTTTTCTAAATATTTTTCATATTAATCAAATCTTTACAAATCAAAATAACAACTTCAATATATTCATCTTTATCAACTTTTTTTCCCTAGGAGGGTTACCTCCTTTTTTTGGATTCTTACCAAAATGACTTATTATTATTCAATTAATCCAAAATAACATAACATTTTTAACATTTATTCTCATTTCATCTGCCTTAATTAACTTATATTTTTATACTCGAATTTCATATTCATCTATTTTAATATACAATAATAACAATAAATGAATAAAAACAAAAAAATTTATTCCCTTATCTCATTCAATTCTATTGATAATTTCCTCTTTTGGTTTAATTTTAACATCAATATTATTCTCTTATATTTAAGATTTTAAGTTATAATAAACTAGTAACCTTCAAAGTTACAAAAAAAAGTTTAATCTTTTATATCTTAAACTTTAACACTCAAAGTATATCTTTAAATTTGCAATTTAAAATTTTTTATAAACTATAAAGTCTGATAAAGAGATTATTCTCCATATGTAGATTTACAATCTACCGCTTATATTTCAGCCACTTTACCGCGATGACTTTACTCAACAAATCACAAAGACATTGGAACAATATATCTAATTTTTGGAATNTGAGCCGCTATAGTAGGGACTGCCCTTAGAATTCTAATTCGAGCTGAACTTGGACAACCAGGATCATTAATTGGGGATGATCAAATTTATAATGTAATCGTAACAGCCCACGCATTTGTAATAATTTTCTTTATAGTAATACCAGTAATAATTGGAGGTTTTGGAAACTGATTAACTCCCTTAATATTAGGAGCTCCAGACATAGCATTTCCCCGCTTAAATAACATAAGATTTTGATTACTCCCCCCTTCTTTCCTTCTTCTTCTCAGATCAGCCGCAGTTGAAAGAGGGGCAGGAACAGGATGAACCGTTTATCCACCCTTAGCCTCAAATATTGCACATGCAGGAAGATCAGTTGATTTAACAATCTTTTCTCTCCACTTAGCAGGAATTTCTTCAATTTTAGGAGCCATTAATTTTATCACAACAATCATTAATATACGAACATCAGGAATGGTATTAGAACGTATACCACTATTTGTATGATCTGTCAAAATTACAGCAATTCTATTACTTCTTTCTTTACCTGTTTTAGCAGGTGCTATTACAATACTCCTAACAGATCGAAATTTTAATACATCCTTCTTTGACCCAGCAGGTGGAGGTGATCCAATCCTATACCAACATTTATTTTGATTCTTTGGACACCCTGAAGTCTACATTCTAATTCTCCCAGGATTTGGAATAATTTCTCATATCATTAGCCATCAAACAGGAAAAAAAGAACCATTTGGAACTTTAGGAATAATTTATGCTATATTAGCTATTGGAATTTTAGGATTTGTAGTTTGAGCTCACCACATATTTACAGTAGGCATAGATGTTGATACACGAGCCTATTTTACTGCAGCTACCATAATTATTGCTGTTCCTACCGGCATTAAAATCTTTAGATGATTAGCTACATTACATGGATCTCAAATTTCTTATGAACCTCCACTTTTATGAGCATTAGGATTTGTATTCTTATTCACTATTGGAGGATTAACAGGTGTTGTTTTAGCTAACTCTTCTATTGATATTATTCTTCATGATACTTATTACGTTGTGGCACATTTCCATTATGTTCTATCAATAGGAGCAGTATTTGCAATTTTAGCAGGTGTTACCCATTGATTTCCACTATTTTTTGGAACATCCATAAATCCAAAATGACTAAAAATTCACTTTACAATAATATTTATTGGTGTTAATACTACTTTTTTTCCTCAACATTTTTTAGGTCTTAGAGGTATACCTCGACGATATTCAGATTATCCAGATGCCTTCACAACCTGAAATATTATTTCCTCCTTAGGTTCCCTTTTATCCTTCATTGCTGTTATAGGATTTATTTTTATTATATGAGAATCTATAATTAGAAAACGGCCAATTATCTTTTCTAATCATCTTCCATCATCAGCAGAATGACAACATAATATTCCCCCAATAGACCATACATATAACCAATTAACAATACTAATTAAATAACTAATGGCAACTTGATCCCATATTCTCTTTCAAGATAGAGCTTCACCAACCATAGAACAAATAATTTTTTTTCATGATCATACAATAATTATTCTTACCCTTATTACAACCTTAGTAGGTTACATAATAATAAATATTATGTACAACTCATTTACTAATCGAGTCCTTTTAGAAGGTCAAGAAATTGAAACCTTTTGAACTATTATTCCAGCCTTAATATTAATTTTTATTGCTCTTCCCTCACTTCGTCTTCTCTATTTAATAGATGAAATTAATAATCCAACCTTAACAATAAAAACAATTGGTCACCAATGATATTGATCTTATGAATATTCAGACTTCACTTCAATTGAATTTGATTCCTATATAATTCCAGACCAATCAATAAATTCATTCTCCTTTCGTCTTCTTGATGTTGACAATCGTACTATTTTACCAATAAACACACAAATTCGAATTATAATTACAGCTGCTGACGTAATTCATGCATGAACTATCCCAGCCTTAGGAATAAAAATTGATGCAATCCCAGGACGTCTGAATCAAGCATCAACTATAATTAACCGACCTGGCCTCTTTTTTGGTCAATGCTCAGAAATCTGTGGAGCCAATCACAGCTTTATACCTATTGTTATTGAAAGTGTAAATACTAATACTTTCATTAAATGAATAAACTCAATATCACAATCACTAAGTGACTGAAAAGAAAGTAATGGTCTCTTAAACCAAATTATAGTAACTATCGTTTACTCTTAGTGAAAAGATTAGTTAAAACATTAACATTAGCATGTCAAGCTAAAATTACCAATTATGGTATCTTTTAATTCCACAAATATCCCCACTTAATTGAATAATTATAACAATCTTTTTTAATTTTTCACTTTTAATTTCAATAATAATTTTATTTTGAAATTCTTTTTTTTTTCCAAAAAAATCTTTACTTTTATCAAATATTAATAAAACTTTATGAAAATGATAACTAATTTATTTTCCATTTTTGATCCTTCCACTTCTAATCTTTTTTCCTTCAACTGACTTAGAACTATTTTATTTATTTTATTTACTCCTTATATATATTGAATTATTCCATCCCGTTACCAAATATTAATTTCAAAAATATTTATAACCTTAAACAAAGAATTTTCCATTTTATTATCCACTTCAAAAAAACCAGGTATAACTCTTATATTAATCTCCCTATTCTGATTCATTTTAATAAATAATTTTATAGGATTAATACCTTATATTTTTACATCAACCAGTCATATTATAATAACTTTATCCTTAGCTTTTCCAGCTTGAATAACAATTATAATCTTTGGTTGATTATTTAACACAAATCACATATTTTCACATTTAGTTCCCCAAGGAACCCCATCAACACTTATAATTTTTATAGTATGTATTGAAACTATTAGAAATTTAATTCGTCCAATTACTTTATCAATTCGATTAGCTGCTAATATAATTGCTGGTCATCTTCTAATTACACTTTTAAGAAACAGAGCAGTTATATCAAATATTATCCCACTTATCTCCATCTCCATATCTCAAATTATTTTATTATTACTTGAAACAGCAGTAGCATTTATTCAAGCTTACGTTTTTGTAGTTTTAATATCCTTATACTCAACAGAAATTCACTAATGATAAATCACACTCATCCATTTCATATAGTTGACCAAAGTCCCTGACCATTAACAGGAGCTCTTAGAGCACTAACCATAACAACAGGCCTTATTAAATGATTTCATATAATAGATCCTAAATTATTAATTTTAGGACTAATTATTATATTAATAACTATAATTCAATGATGACGAGATATTATTCGAGAAGCTACTTATCAAGGAAATCATACTTCTAAAGTTATCTTAAGACTACGTTGAGGAATAATTTTATTTATTATTTCAGAAATTTTATTCTTTATTTCATTTTTCTGAGCTTTTTTCCATAGAAGACTATCCCCAAGAATTGAATTAGGTTCATCTTGACCTCCCACAGGAATTTACCCTTTTAATCCTTTTCAAATCCCTTTATTAAATACTGCAATTCTACTTTCATCAGGAGTTACCATTACTTGAACCCATCACAGAATTATAGAAAATAAATATAATCAATCAATTCAAGCCCTATTTCTTACAGTTATTCTTGGTATTTACTTTACTACTTTACAAGCCTGAGAATATTGAGAAGCCCCATTTTCTATTTCTGATTCTGCCTATGGAACAACATTTTTTGTAGCCACAGGATTTCATGGTCTCCATGTAATTATTGGAACTTCCTTCTTATTCATTTGTCTTTTCCGTCTTATTAATTTTCACTTTTCACCTAATCATCACTTTGGTTTTGAAGCCGCTGCTTGATACTGACATTTTGTTGATGTAGTTTGACTTTTTCTTTTTATCTCAATCTATTGATGAGGTTCATATCTTTTTAGTATATAATAGTACATTTAGCTTCCAACTAAAAAGTTTAATAATATTAAAAAAGATAATAAAAATTACCTTACTAATATGCTTTCTCTCCTTATCTTTAAGATTAATTTTCAGTTTAATCTCAATAATAATCTCAAAAAAAACAATACTTGACAAAGAAAAATTATCCCCATACGAATGTGGTTTTAATCCCTTTTCCTCTTCCCGCATTCCCTTTTCTCTCCGATTTTTTTTAATTTCAATTATTTTTCTAATCTTTGATGTAGAAATTACACTTCTTCTTCCCATCCCCTTTATTCTCTTTTATAAATTTTCCATTTTAACTTTTTCCTTATTTATAATTATTCTCCTATTTGGTTTATTATACGAATGAAATGAAGGAGCCTTAGAATGAGCTAACTAATAATAAAGGTATGTATTTAAATATATATAAAATCTAATTTGCATTTAGAAATTATTGGTTAAACCAATCTTACCTAAAATAGAAAGCGAATTATTGCATTCAGTTTCGACCTGAAAATTGGTTTTCAACCTCTATTTTTAATAGAAGCCAAAATTAGAGGCATCTCACTGTTAATGAGACTACTGAATTATTCTTATTCCTATTAAAGAAATATGTTTGAACAAAAAGAGCTGCTAACTCTTCAAAAGCGGTTAAATTCCGTTATATTTCTATTTCTATGGTGTAAATTAACACTTAATATTTTCATTATTAAAATGGGTATTCCCTAGAAATATAAATTTATTCTTAGATTTCATTAATCTCCTTAGCATCTTCAATGCTATACTCTTTATAAGCTATAAGAATAACTTATTAAAATTAATAAAGAAAAAACAACTACTCAAACAATTAATGATAATAAATACATTTTTAAATTATTATCCTGAAATCATTGAATTATTTTTCTTGACTCCTTCATTAAACTAAATAAACCCTGAGGCCCCATAAATTCACCCCACTTCAAATCACCCTCAATATATTTCTCAATTAATTCTAAATTTCATAATATTGGATTTGAAGACAATCAAGGTAAAAATCACATTCTTCCAAAAAAATACTTAACTTTTCCTTTAATAAATACATTAAAAATTCCCCCTAAACTTCAAATTACTATTCCTAACCACAAACCAAACACAACACAAACAATACTTATAATCTTATAATAAAAAGAAATAAAAACAAAACAAGGAATAGGAAACAAAATTCATATTAAAACTGACCCTATAAAAATAGCTCAAAAAGATAAAAAAATAATAGACTTTCCAATAATTTTTCTTTCACAAAAATTTCTAAAAGAAAAAGAAAAATTACGACCTATTACATAATAAGACAATCGAAAAGAGTAACAAGCAGTTAATCCAACAGAAATTAAAAAAAATACAAGAATAAAAAAATTAAAATTTAAATAAAATACACTTTCCAAAATTAAATCTTTTGAATAAAATCCTGCTAAAAAAGGAATCCCACATAAAGATAAATTAGCCACATTAAAACATGATCTAACTACAGGTCTATATATTACTATTCTTCCTATAAATCGAATATCTTGTCTTCTTCTTATCCCATGAATAAAAGACCCAGCACATAAAAAAAGAAGAGCTTTAAATAAAGCATGTGTTAACATATGAAAATAAGCTAATTTTCAACAACCAAAAGAAATAGATATCATTATTACACCTAACTGACTTAATGTTGATAAAGCAATAATTTTTTTTATATCTATTTCATAATTAGCTCCTAATCCAGATATAAATATAGTTAAACAAGAAATAAATATTAAAAAACATCTAAAACCCCCAATTCCAAAATATTGATTAAATCGAATTAATAAGTAAACACCAGCAGTTACTAAAGTTGATGAATGGACTAAAGCAGATACAGGAGTAGGAGCAGCCATAGCAGCTGGTAATCAAGCAGAAAAAGGAATCTGAGCTCTTTTTGTTATTCCTGCTAGCATAACACACCCACCTACTCAATAAAACTCTATACCTAAATTCGAAAACAACATAAAAGAAAAATAATTTCAATTTCCATAATTTAATAATCATACAATCCCAATTAAAATTCCAATGTCACCCAAACGATTTGATAACACCGTAATTATTCCAGCATTTAAAGATCGATTATTCTGATAATAAATTACTAAACAATAAGAAACTAAACCTAAACCATCTCACCCTAACAAAATTGAAATCAAATTAGGTCTTAAAATTAATAAACCTATTGATAATACAAATAATAAAACAAGATAACAAAACCGATATAAACTTTTATCCCCTATTATATATTCTTCTCTATAAAAAATTACTCTAGAAGAAATCAACATCACAAATGATAAAAATATTAATGAAATTCAATCAAAAACTAATATAAATTCAACAGGACATCCATTTATCGAAAACAAATAATATTCAAAAAACAACCCAAAATCATTTAATAAAAAAAACAAAGATAAAAAAAAAGATATAATAAAAATCAACAATAAAACAAAAGCTCATATTTTAAAAACAGATCAAACCAAGACTCAAGATATCTTTATATTCCTTTAGGACCACAACCTAACATTCTTTTTAAACTACTTAAGTTCTAAAATCAATATGATCACAAATCAAGATTAAATACTAAAAAATTTATTGGAATAAAATGTAAAAATAAAAGTAAATACTCACGAATCTTAATTCCATCAAAAGAAAATATTATTCATCTTTTACCATGTTGAGTAGATGAAAACATAAATAAAGAATAACAAGCAGAAAAAAAAGATAATATTACTAAACAAATCATAGTTCATTGTCTCCATCCAACCATTCTTATTATTAAAAAAATTTCACCAAATAAATTTATTGAAGGAGGTGCCGCCATATTAAACACACAAAATATAAATCACCATATAGCTAAAATAGGAAAAATTCTTATTAATCCCCTTAAAACCATAAGTCTACGAGAATAAAATCGCTCATAAACTAAATTTGCTAAACAAAATAAAGCAGAAGAACATAAACCATGAGCAACTATTAATAATAATGCCCCTCTTCTACCTCATCTATTTAAAGTAATAATTCCTCCTATTACTATTCCTATATGTCCTACAGAAGAATAAGCAATTAAAGATTTTAAATCCACCTGCCGCAAACAAATAAATCTTGTTCATAAACCACCAACTAATCCTAATCTTAATAAAAAACCCCCATTCCAAACAATAAAATTTTGAAATAAAAATAAAACACGAAATAATCCATAACCCCCTAATTTTAATAAAATCCCTGCTAAAATTATTGACCCCGCAATAGGTGCCTCAACATGAGCTTTTGGTAATCATAAATGTAATAAAAACATTGGTAACTTTACTAAAAAAGCAACAATAAAAATAAAAAACCAAAACACCTCTATTTTTCCTCCAATTAACATTAAAATATTATATACTATTCTTCCATTAATTTTATACAAATTTAAGATACCTACTAATAAAGGTAAAGAAGCACATAAAGTATAAAAAAACATATAAATCCCAGCCTGAAGACGTTCAGGTTGTCCTCCTCACCCAACAATTAATAAAAAAGTTGGTACTAACACACACTCAAAAGAAATATAAAACATCAACAAATCTAAACAACCAAAACTTAAAAACAAAAAAATTAAAATCAAAACTACTAAAAAAGAAAACTTTTCTTTATTAAAATTATTTATATAAATTTTATATCTAGCTAGTAATATTAATGAACAAATTCAACAAGATAATCTAATTAATGAAAATCTTAATAAATCACCCCCTATTATTATTGACATGCATCTAAATCTACAAAAACAATAAATAAAAAAAATTCTCATAAAACTTAAAAAAAATAATCCACACTGAATTATTTCTCAAGAAAAAATTAGAGTACATATTCTCAATATACATATATACATAAATATACCTAACATTCCAATAACTTTATTCTAAAAAAATAATCATTTCCATGTGATCGAATAATTAAAACAAGAATTCTCAATCCTAATCTTCTTTCACATACTACTATTGTTAAAAAATACAATAAAAATCTTTCTTCTCCTAAACTCCCTCTAATTAAAAAAACTAATATTAAAAAACTCCCTAACATCATCAATTCTAATCTCAATAGCATAGATAATAAATGCTTACGATTTAATAAAAATCTTGAAAATCCTAAAAAAAAAACAATTAAACCTAACATTATAATATTAAAATTTTCCATCATTAGTTTTAGTAGTTTATATAAAACCTCGGTCTTGTAAATCGAAAAAAGATTGTCTTCTCTAAAACATTCAGAAAAAGAAAATTTCTATCATTGATCCCCAAAATCAATATTTTTCACTTTAAACTATTTTCTGAAAATTACAAAAATTATTATTTTATTAATATTATATTTATCATTTATATTCTTTATTATTTCCCACCCTATTATAATAATCCTTAATTTAATTATTTTAACAATTTTATCTAGTTTACTAATAACATTATTCATAAAAACCTCATGATTTGCTTACATTCTTTTTTTAATTATATTAGGAGGAATACTTGTAGTATTTATTTACATTTCAAGACTTGCCCCAAACGAACCATTCAAATTTTCCATTACTTTCACAACCTTCATTACAATTTTATTTCCTTTATCTTTATTAATATATAATTATAAATTTCATAGTAAATCAACAACATTTAAATTTTCTTCCATTAACATATTTTCATCATTATCACTTATTACTACCATCCTATTAATAACCTTTTTACTTATAACTTTAATTGTAGTAGTTAAAATTTCAAAAATTTCACAAGGTCCAATCAAATTATTCTAATGATAACCCCAATTCGAAAAATCCATCCTTTACTTAAAATTATCAACTCATCTCTCATTGATCTTCCTTCCCCTTCAAATATTTCATATCTCTGAAACTTTGGATCTCTTTTAGGCCTTTGCTTAACCATCCAAATTATAACAGGTATTTTCTTATCAATACACTATTTATCTGATATTCATCTAGCCTTTTCAAGAATTTCTCATATCTGCCGAGATGTAAATTATGGATGATTATTTCGCATAATTCATGCTAACGGAGCTTCTTTTTTTTTCATTTGTATTTATATTCATATTGGTCGAGGAATTTACTATGGTTCATTTTTAAACAAAATAACCTGAAACTCAGGAATTATTATTTTTATTTTATCAATAGCAACAGCTTTCCTAGGTTATGTATTGCCTTGAGGCCAAATATCATTCTGGGGAGCCACAGTAATTACCAATTTAGTTTCAGCAATTCCTTACATTGGCCAAACACTAGTTCAATGATTATGAGGAGGTTTTTCTGTTAACAATGCAACCTTAACACGATTTTTCACCTTACATTTTCTTCTCCCTTTCATTCTTCTTATAATATTAATATTACATTTATTATTTCTTCACCAACTTGGTTCAAATAACCCTTTAGGGATTAACAGAAATTTAGACAAAATCCCATTTCATCCATATTTTACATCTAAAGACATCTTTGGATTTTTAATTATACTAATAATATTTTCAATATTCATTTTAACTAATCCATACCTATTAAGCGATCCAGAAAATTTTTCCAATGCCAATCCACTGATTACTCCAATCCATATTCAACCAGAATGATATTTTTTATTTGCTTATGCCATTTTACGATCAATTCCTAATAAATTAGGAGGAGTAATTGCTTTAATCATATCAATCTTAATTTTATTTATTATTCCAATTACAAATAAGTCAAAATTTCGAAGCTCCCAATTTTATCCTATTAATCAATTTATATTCTGAGCATTTTTTATTGTATTTATTCTTCTAACATGAATTGGTGCACGTCCTGTTGAAGAACCTTTTGAAAACATTGGGCAAATCTTAACCTCTTTATACTTCTCCTACTTTTTAATTAACCCTTTACTTCAAAAACTTTGAGACATAATATGACTATTTAGCTATAAACAAGCTTTTGTTTTGAAAACAAAAAAAAGAAATTAAACCTTCTAATAGTCTAACTTTAACAACATCATTTCTAAATTATATGCATACAACAAAAAATCCATAACAAACTCTAAAAGAAAATAATAAATAGTTTAATGCTAATGGCAAATAAATCTTTCATGCTAGTCCCATTAATTTATCATATCGAAATCGAGGAAAAGTTCCACGCACCCATAAAAACAACATTCTTAAAATTACAATCCTAATTACTAATATTTCAATTATACCACCAAAAAACAAAAATACTCTAATTAAACTTACAAATATAATATTTGCATACTCCGCTATAAAAATTAAAGCAAATCCTCCTCTTCTATATTCTACATTAAATCCAGATACTAACTCAGATTCACCTTCAGCAAAATCAAAAGGAGATCGATTAGTCTCAGCCAAACAAGAAGAAAATCATACTAAAAATAAAGGAAAAAATCCCCATACCAATCACCAACAATCCTGATAATTACTTAACTTTACTAAATCATAACTCTCAACTATTACAACACAAGATAATATAATAAGAGCTAAACTAACTTCATAAGAAATAGTTTGAGCAACTGCACGATAAGCCCCCAACATTGCATATTTTGAATTAGATGATCACCCCGCCCCTATTAATGTGTAAACTCTTAATCTAGATACACATAAAAAAAATAAAAGACCTAATTCAAAATCAATTAAATTAAAAAAAATAGGAAAAATTATTCAAAAACACAATGCTAACCCCAAACTAAAAACCGGGCTAAAAAAATACATCAAAAAATTTGATAAATAAGGTAGACTCTGTTCCTTTCTAAATAATTTAATTGCATCAGAAAATGGTTGCAATATTCCTACCATTCCTACCTTATTTGGACCCTTCCGAACTTGAATATATCCTAAAATTTTACGCTCTAATAAAGTTAAAAAAGCTACTCTTACTAACACACAAATTAAAATAATTAAATATCCAATTACAAAACTAATTACCAACATTAAAGAGAAGACATTCTTCCATATATGAAGCTTAAATCCATTGCACTAATCTGCCACTTTAATACATTAACCGAAGTACTAAAACTTCATTTTTAGATTCTAAATCTAATACACTTATCTGACAGATTAATTATATTAAAATTTACATAAATAAAATAAACAAAATTTCAATTATTTGGTCCTTTCGTACTAAAATAATTTCAATTATTACCAAAGATAAAAACCGACCTGGCTTACGCCGGTCTGAACTCAAATCATGTAAAGATTTAAAGGTCGAACAGACCCTCATATAAAACTTCTTCGCCTTACTGACTCTTTAATTCAACATCGAGGTCGCAAACTTCTTCGCCGATATGAACTCTCCGAAAAAATTACGCTGTTATCCCTATAGTAACTTCTTCTTTTTATCATTAATAATGGATCAAAAATTAACATAAATGTTTTAATTTTTAAAAAAAGATCTTTCTCTTTCTCTACCGCCCCAGTAAAATTTTTACTATTTTTTGTATATGAAAACATAAAACAAAAAATAATAAAAATAAAGCTTAATAGGGTCTTCTCGTCCCTTGATAACATTTTAGCCTTCTCACTAAAAAGTAAACTTAAAAACTTAAAATTAAGACAGACCTTTTCCGTCAAATCATTCATTCCAGCCTCCAATTAAAAAGCAAATGATTATGCTACCTTCGCACGGTCAATATACCGCGGCCATTCAATTCTTAATCATTGGGCAGATTAGATTTTTTATTCTAACAAAAAACCATGTTTTTGATAAACAGGCGAAAAAAATTTTTGCTGAATTCCTTAATTTAATTTTACATTATTAATTTTTCCACACAACTCTCCAAATAAATCTATTTTATTTTCATTTTCTACTAATATAAACATTATAAAAACTTAATAATAATTACAAAATTATCCTCAATTTAAATCTAAATACCAAAAATTATTTACAAATCTATTATTACATAAAATAATCACTTCTAAATCTTTTCATAACTTAATCCTTAATTATTATAAATATACTAGAAGATTATCCCTCCAATACTCACTTTCTGATAAAACAAAAATAAAATAAAATTACATTTATTATCAAAAGCTGAACTAAATTCATTTATTAAAGAACCAAATATAAAAAAAATCGAATAGCATTTCACCACTATTATAAAATTAATTTTAATTTTACCACATTAATTCCAACTTTATAATAACTCTTTTTTCTTTGGGAAACATAAATTTATAATTTTTATTATTCATCCCTAATACAAAAGGTACAAGATTTAATCTTTTCTATAAACCTAATTAATATTTCATTCTATTTCATTATTCCACTACTGTACTATTTCACTATCATTTTACTTCATCATTCAATATAAATTACCAAACAAAAATATCTTTAAAATACTTCATATAAAATAAAACTTTTTCAAATCAAAATAATTAGACTTGCACTAATTCCTACTCAGTGTAAATGAGTTGCTATCTGATTAGCTTTATTTTGCCTTACTAGATACATTTTCCAATACATCTACTATGTTACGACTTATCTCACCTAATAAACGAGAGCGACGGGCGATGTGTACATGCCTCAGAGCTATATTCAACTTTACATATTTAATTAAAATTTACTTTCAAATCCACTTTTAATTATTTATTTCAAAATAATATCCATATTAATAAATTAATTGTAATCCACTTCAACCTTTATTATAAGCTGCACCTTGACCTGACATTAAAAAATTAATTTTTAGTGATAACTCTCCCTCTAAAAAGGTTATCAAAGACGGCGATATACAAACTGATATTACAAAACAAAGTTAAATTAAACGAGGACCATCGATTACAGAGCAGATTCCTCTAAACAGCTTAAGGCACCGCCAAATTTTTTAGGTTTCATGAACAACAACTACTACCCTAACTTCATTTTACACTTTAAAATAACAGGGTATCTAATCCTGGTTTATAATATAAAGCTACAAAAAATTAATACAAATTCATCATCTTAAATTATCAAAATTTCACCTTTTTAATTCAATATAATAAATCTATCAAAACTCCTTAAATTTCCAAAGTCTATCAACTTAACTTAAGTCTACTGTCTAACCGCGGTAGCTGGCACAGTTTTAACCAACCTAATTATAAATTACTAAATCTTACTTCAATAAATTATTTAAAATAAAATACTACAAATTAAATAAAAAAAAATCAATTCCATTTATTAAGAAATCTAAGTATAATTATATTATTTATACAGCTAAGAAAAAACTAAAATCAAATTTATTGATATATATGTATATTCATATATAATACTTGGTAAATTCTTTATTATTTCTACTTTTTTAATTTTAGTAGAAATAATATATATTTACATCTATTATATTTTTATATAAATTTATATTTATAAATTTATATCCGAGTAAAAAAATACATCTATATAAATAATAAATAGATGTATAATTTAAGTTATGCAGCTATTCAGTTTGTTATATTTTTATAATTTAAAGATTTTTTGTTTGGCGTATGATGTATTATAGATGTAATTAAGGAGACATAAAACAATACTCTTTAATTATGAATTTAAGATATATTTTAAAATATACATTGATTAAAAATCAGCGTAATAATAATTTAACAAAATAAACAGTGTAAATAACTAATTTATTTATAAAAAACTTTT